ATGCTAAGGGTCCTGTTTTCTGTCTATTTTTTTCTTTTAATTTTATTTTCTTTTGTGCAAAACCCAATCGTTTGTAGATTAATTTTAATGGTTAATTCTATTATTTTAGGTGTAATTCTGTATAGTCTGGTTAATAGTTGATTGTCTGTACTTCTTTTATTAGTTTATTTTGGTGGTATTTATGTGATTATTATGTTTGTTTCATCTTATGTTCAGAATGATAAAGACGAGGACTTTAAGATGTTTGTCAATATTTTTTGGGCTTTATTTGTTGTTTGTGGTTTTAAGTGTTTATTTTCTTTTGGTTTTTATTATTTTGGCCTTAATAATAAGTGTTTTTGGTCTGAGGGTTCTGTTTTACACGATTATTGTTTTGTTTATTTGTTTTTATGTTTTTTTTTGTTGTTTATTTTTTATCTTGTTAGGTTTGTTTTTTATTGACATCGTTCTGGTTTTTCACGTTACTGATTTAGCATATTTAAATGTGTTGGGCTGTAAACCCATTGAAAGTTTTAACTAATCAGGATTTAAGTTGCCAGAGGTAATGGGTTTGTTTTAGGTGCAGGTTATGAAAATTTTTTCACTTAAATTATTGTACAGCTAATAATTTGCGGTTTGAACCCGCATGGTTTGTAATTTTATTTACAATGGTTGTTGTATAAGTGCCAGATTGAATGGGTTGGTTTTAAGCGCCATTTATGAAGAGTTTTCTTTCTTGTACTAGCTAATAAACTAATTAGTTAGGGCTGCGGTACGGTTGTAGTTTTGAGATCTTCTCTATTAGTTTTATGCCTTTAATATTTTTTCTGTTATTTTTTTTTTGTTGTTTTTGTTTTATTTTTTCATTTAGTTGGTGTGTTGTTTTTGATTTTTTGTCAAGATTTTTTTATGGTTGTTCAATAGGATTGGGGTTTAAATTCGGTGTTGGCGAATTTTTATTTTTGTTTATGCTTTTTTTTTGTGGTTTTTTGAGTTTAAATTATAAATTTTATTATTTTAGTGGCTTATTTGTTAATGGTAGTTTATTGACTTGAAATCTTATTTTTTTTTTAATCAGAATGTTTTTTTTAATTTTGAGCTCTGGTGTTTTTAGTCTAATTTGTTGGGAGTATTTAGGAATAGTCAGTTTTTTTTTAATTCTTTTTTATGGTAAAAATGTTAGTTTGAAGGCTAGAGTGATAACTTTGATTACATCTCGTTTGGGGGATTTGTTTTTTTTTTTGTTTATTGGTTATTATTTGTTTTTTTATGTTAATTGGGTTTTAATTGGTGTTTTTTTTATTTTCATTATTGGTAGTAAGAGTGCTGTTTATCCTATGATAAGTTGGTTATTAGAGGCGATGCGTGCTCCTACTCCTGTTAGATCTTTGGTGCATTCTTCTACTTTGGTTGCAGCTGGTTTTTGGTTTTTGTTTGAGTATTCTCATTTGGTTATTGGTAATAATGTATTTTTTTTTATTTTGAGTGGTTTTTGTTTTACGACAATTATTCTTACTTCTTTTGTTGTTTTATTAATTGATGATGTTAAGAAGATGGTTGCTTTGTCAACAAGTAATAAAATAAGATGGTGTATTATTTTTTTTCTTTTTGGTGATCCCCTTTTAGGTGTGATTCAGCTGTTAATACATGGATTGGGCAAGTGTATGTTGTTTATTTTGTTTGGTGATTTGATGTCCTGTAATGGTAGTAGACAGAGTTATAAGAGTTTTTATTATATATTTGGTGGACACTTAGTTGGTTATTTGTTTTTTTCTATATTTTGTTTATGTGGTTTACCTTTATTTGGTGTTTATTTTAGTAAGCATCTATTTTTTTCTTTTTTTGTTTCGTCTTGTTATAATTTAGTTTTTTGTATTTTTTGTTGTTTTGGTGTTTTTTTAAGATTTTTGTATAGTTTTCGTTTATTTTTTGTTAGTTTTGGTTTATTAAATGGTGGGTGCTTTGCTTATATTTTAAAATTTTATGCTAGTTTGTTATTTTTGCCTTTTGTGGGTTTTATTAGTATTTTTTTGGTTGAATTGGTTGATGAGGTTGTTGACATGAGGTTTTATTTAAGTTTTATATTAATTTTACTATCTCTAATAGGTGTTTTTGGTTATTTGTTATTTAGTGGTGATGTTTTTATTAGTTGAGGTTTTTCTTTAGGTTATCTTGATTTTATTTGTTATTATTTTGTTTTTTATTATGTTCGTTTTAGATTTTTTGTTCGGGTTGTTGTTTTTCGTTTGGATAGTTTTTTTATTGTTTGTAGACATAATTTTATTTTAAGGTTTTTGAGTGTTTTTGGTTCGGTTGGTTTATTTTTATATTTAGTTTGCTGCCTTATTATAAGATAGAGTATTACTTCTTTTCGTGGAGTGGGTGTATTTATTACAGGTGGATACGTGAGAATTATTCTTGGTTTGCGTAAGTACAGTAGTAGTGTAGTTACTCGTTATGATTGACCTACTAATTCTAATTTGAACTATTTGTGATGTAGAGGTTCTTTTTTATTGGTTGTAATGGGTATACAATTGGTTAGTGGTATTTTTTGTGCTATGTCTTATATTAATTTGATTAAGGTTCACTTATATTCAGTTGGTAATAATTCGGGTGAGGCTGGACCATTATTGGATGGTTTTGTTAGGGATTTGGTACGTTTTATACATTTGTGAGGTGCTAGATTATTATTTTTTTTTCTTTTAATTCATATAGGACGTGGTTTGTATTATAGCAGTTATAGAAAGAAACCTGTTTTGTGGAGTATAGGAATGATTTTGTACATAGTTATTCTTGTTGAAGCTTTTTTAGGTTATTTATTACCTTGACATCAGATGTCTTATTGGGCTGGCATAGTGATTAGGACTATTTTTTTATCTTTTCCCTTAATTGGTGAGCATTTGTATAGTTTTCTTTTGGGTTCTTATGACTTTGGAGATGTAATTATTAGACGTGTATTTTGTGTGCATGTTAGTTTTGGCTTTGTGATAATTGGTTTAATATTTTTTCATTTGATTAAACTTCATTATGTAGGTTCTGGTAATTCTTTTAATAGTGCTGATAGTTATGGTGATTTTGTTTTTTTTCATAAGGGTTATGGTTATAAGGATTTATTTTGTTTCTTGTTTATTTTCTTTTTTTTATTTATTTTTATTAATTGGTTTCCTTGGGGAAGCAGGTTAAAGGAGAATTTTATTAGTCCTAATCCTTTATTAACACCTTCAAATATAAAGCCTGAGTGATATTTTTTACCATTTTATGCTGTTTTGCGTTCTGTGGAGAATAAGATTGGTGGTATATTATTTGTTTTGTTTTTGTTTTTTCTTGTTTGAATTCCTGTGTCAGCTTGGAGTAGATGTTTTGATAGATTTATTCGTCGTTTGTGTTTTTGGGTTGCTGTTTTTAGTTTTATTTTTATGTGCTTTTTAGGATCTAAAGAACCTACTATTTATTGTCAGGTTATTACATTAATTACTTCTTTTTTGTTTTGTTTATCTATTTTTTGACTAAAGTTTTTTGATTATTTATATCCTTATTTGTTTGATTAGAATTGATGATTGAAATGTTGTTTTTTTTGTTACCTTTATTGGTTGGTTTTATTTTTGTTTTTAAAAGATTTTTAAAAGTTTTGATAGTTTTGGAAAAATTTAAATTGTTATTGTTGTTTAGTGTTGCCTACTTTTTGTTGAGATTTGGAGGTGGTGTTAAATTTATTTTTGTTCTTTGTATTTTGACTATAGAGGTTCTATTTGGGTTGGTTTTAATTAATTCTATATGATGTTTAAAAAGGATTTATGATGTTTTTATTATTTAGTTTTAGGTTTACTTTTTTGTATTATAGGGTTTTCAAGTCTTAGTGTTGGTACTGGTATTTATTTTTTAGGCTTTAAGTTTGATTATTTGTATTTTTATCTTTCTTTTCTTGTTTTATTAATCTTTGTTTTTGTTGTTGTTTTTGGTTCTTTTACTAGTTCTTTAAATTTGTTTTTTTTGGGTTTAAGATGTGTTTCTTGTTTGTTAAGGTTTTGTAGGTGTCATTCAATATGATTTTGAGGGTTTTACGAGCTTTCAATAGTTTTTATTTTGTTTTTGATTTATTTAGATTCTCCTTATTCAGATCGTTTTGTTGCTGGTTGATATTTATTGTTGTATTCTGTATTTTGTGGTGTTCCTTTATTAGTTTTACTCTTTTATTTTTCTTTTATTAGTGGTACTTATAATTATTTTTTTTGATCACTTGATGAGGATTTTAGTATTTTGATTTTTTTGGTCTTGTTAATATTTTGTACAGAGATTCCTTTACCTCCTTTTCATAGTTGGTTGCCTGTTGTTCATGCTGAAGCTAGTACATTAGTTTCTATTTGTTTGAGTGGTTATATAATGAAGTTGGGGGTTGTTGGTTTACTCCGTTTTTGTTTAGTTATTGTTGGGGATTATTATTTTTTTTATTATTTATCCTTTTGTTTGATATTTAGTTGTCTTATGTTTTTATGAGGTAGTGAGGAGATTGATTATAAGCGTTGATTGGCGGTATTAAGTGTTTCTCATATTATTATTTGTGTCTTATGTCTTTTTCCTTTTAGTGTTTTTAGGGGTGTTTTTAATTGTTTATTATTTAGAGTTGGGCATGGTTTTGCTGCTGGTTATTTCTTTTTTGTTATTTACTATTTAGAGGTTTTAGGTGGAGGACGTTTAGTTGTTAAAACTAGACTTGTTGTTGGTTGGTCTTGGAGTATGATTTGATTTATTGTAGTTGGTTTTTTTTTAGTTGGTTCAGTACCTCCTTTTGTAAAATTTTTTATTGAGTTATGATTACTTGGTTTATTTATTTTAAATAATAAAGTTTGGTTTATTTTATGTTTTTTATTTTATTTGCTTTTTAGTAGTTTGGTTCCTTTATATAATTTGGGTCTAGGTTATACACGACGAATGGGTTTTTTTATTGGTGGTAGCTTGTACAGGTTTGGAATGGGATTCATTATTTTTTTTGTTATTTTGTTTTTATTGCTTATTTAAAATTATTATCTTCTTTAGCTTAAGTTTAAAGCATTAGTTTGAAGAGCTGATTATAATATTTTTATTAGGAAGGATGTTATTTAAAATATTATTAATACCTATTAAAAAGTTTAAAATTTTTATTAATCTGGTCATTAATAATAAGGTGTTTTAGCATGTTGGTTTTTGGTATCGATGGGGAATTGATTTCTATTATTATTTTTGGTGAGACAATTAATTTATGTGCTTATTTCGACGTTTATTGGTTTTCAGAGATTTTATTATTCTTTTTTTATTATTTCTGGTTGTTTATTATTATTAGCTAGTCAGTTTCCTTTTATTTGATCTACGGTTATTATTTTTTCTCTTATACCCTTTTTTATGGGCGTTCGTTCTTTTGGTTTGGCTACTTATAATTTGCTTAGTTTTGTAAAGATTTTTAAGACAAGTGTTCCTAAGGATTTACCCAAGGCTGTTAAGGTATTTGTGACGCCTTTTATATTTATAGGGGAGTTCTGTAGACAAATGATACGTCCTGTTACTTTAGTACTTCGTTTGTTGGTGAATTTGACTTTGGCTTTTTTGGTTTCTATGTTTTTGGGAAGTTGTCTTGTAGAAAGATTATTAAGTCTTAGGTGCTATTTTTTTATTTTTTTAGTTCTTAGTGTTTTATATTCTTTTTATGAGTTTTTTATGTGTTGTTTGTTAACTTTTGTGTCACATTCTATGTTTTTGTCTTTAATAACAGATTTGCGTCATTTATTGGGTGAGAGTTTATTTGGTAAGAAGTTTATAAGCAACAGAGCTAATGGTAAGAAGTAAATTTATGTTGTGGTTATTTTCTTTTTTTATTATGATTGCTTGTCTTTTTAGTAATAAACTTGTTCTGTGTGTATTTTTAATGGAGTTTTCTAGTGTTATAGTTTTTCCTCTTATTTTATGTAGTTCTAATACTCTTTTTACTATTAATAAGTCGGTTATTATTTTATTTATTGTTTCTAGTGTTTCTGGTTTATTTTTATTATTTGGGTTTTTGTATAAAGTTTGGTGTTTTATTTATTTGGGCTTATGTTTAAAGGTTGGGTTGTTTCCATTTTGTTGGTGGATGTATTTAGTTTTTCAAGGTATTAAATTTGATGCTATTTTGTACATTAACGTCTTTCACAAGCTTCCAATTTTGGTTATTGGTAGTTTTGTAGGGTTTTTCAGGGGTTATATGTTTTTTTTGTTTTTTTCTTTTAGTGTTTTATTTGTTTTTGTTAGTTTATTAATGATTCCTAGTTATAGTAGTTTTCTTGCTGGTAGAAGTATTATATCTTCTTTGGTTTTAGTTTCTATTATGGATATTGTTTCTTTTGGTTTGGTCGTTAATCTATTGTTATTAGGTTGGTTTTATTATTTTATGTTGGTCTTGTTTTTTTATTCTTGTGTTAATAGTGGCTATTTGAGTGGTTATCTTGTTTCTGATTATTTGTGATTATTTTATATTTTTATTTCATTTCCTATTAGTTTGAGTGTTTTATATAAGATTTATTCTTTATATTGCTTGAGATTGGTTTCTTTGTTTTTGTTAGCTGTTTGGATTATTTATCAATGTTTAGAGCAGGTCTGATTTATTAATTTAGTTATTTTTTTAAGAGGATTTGGCTTAAAAGCTGAGGAGTCAGATGGACGATTGGTTTAGTGAGCGCTGTAGTTTAGTTTAAAATATTTGATTTACACTCATTTGACATGTTTACACATTGGCGTTAGTAGAATTTTCTTAACATTGTAGTTTAATTTAAAATGTGTATTTTGCATTTACATGATAATTATTTAGTTCCTTGTTAGTGTTATTGTAGTTTAAATTTAGAATGGTAGTTTGTCGGATTGCAGGTGATTTTAATAATCTTTTAACTTGATGCTATGGTGATTTAGTATTTCTCATATGTTTTTGGTTTTATTAATCATTATGGTGATTTTATTTTTTTTTTGTTTGGTTGCTTTTTTTGTTTTATTAGAGCGTAAGGTGTTGGGATTGAGGCAATCTCGCTTTGGACCACAGAAGGTTAGAGTTTTAGGTGTTTTTCAGAGATTTGCTGATTTTATTAAGCTTATAGGTAAGGTTGATTTATTTATTAGTATGAGAGGTACTTCTTATTATCGTGGTGTTTTTTATTATTTGGGTGTTTTTTATTTTTTTTGTTGTTCTTTATGTTTTATTGGGTTTTTTATTAAAAGTTTCTTGTTTAATGGTTGTTTTGGTTTTAGTCTATGTTGACTTGTGGTGATTTCAAGACTAAGTGGATATGGTTTTCTTATGTGTGGTTGAGGAAGACTAAGTAAGTATTCTTTATTTGGGGCCATGCGTGCTTCATTTAGGAGTATTAGGTTTGAGGGTGTTTTAATTTGTTTGACTATTTCTATAGGCTGTATGTTTAGTGGTTATAGGTTTAATTGTGTTTTAATGGGTGACTTAATGAGTTTTATAAGTTTATTTGGTCTTTATATAATTAGATTGATTTGTTTTTTTAGTGAATGTAAACGGAGTCCTTTTGATTACTCTGAGTCTGAGAGGGATTTGGTTAGTGGTTTTAAAACGGAGTATTATGGTTTGAGGTTTGCTTTATTATTTGCATGTGAGTATAGGTTGATGATTTTTTTTTGTTGGTTAATTAGTTTTATATTTTTTCCATTTATTTTGGGTTTTATGATGTTTATACACAGTTTTATTTTTATTTTTGTTCGGGCTTGTTTTCCACGTATGCGTTATGATTTTTTTACATTGTTTATTTGGCAACATGTTTATGTATTTATTTTTATGTTTTTGTGTTTTGTTTTATAGTTTCTATAGATTAAATAAATTACGAAGCTGTTAACTTTGGGATACTGATTTGTCAGTTAGAAACGTTTAGTAGCGCATAGTTTAATTGAGAATGATTGTTTTGGGGACATTTGGTTTGCTTCCACAATGTGTTAATACTAGTAGGGCTGCAATGGCAGGTTACTCTGATATAGTAATTATTAAAGATTTTATTCTTTCACTAGTTTATGTATAGTAGTTTTAAGACTAGTGATTTATTTTTTTTAAGTGGTTTTGAGTGTGGTTTTAGTCCTATGTTTAGTAGCGTCAGTAAATTTAGTGTTTCCATAATGCGTTTATTAATTTTTTTTATAATTTTGGACGTTGAGGTTGTTTTATTGTTAAATTGTTTTGGTGCCGGAGAAAGTGGGCTAGTTTCAGTTTTTTGTTTTGAGGAATCTCTTACCTTATATTATTTGGTTTTTGTTTTGGTTGTATTAGTTGGTTTTTTTTATGAGGTTGGTTGTGGTTTAGTTAGTTTTAGATAAGCTAAGATTGGGAATAAATATTTGCTCTGTTACTGCTAATAATGGTGTTGGTTAATTTAGTTTTACCTGTTCCTTTTATAGTTTTAGGTTATTTAGACCAGTTGTTTTCAAAATAACTAGAAGTTTTAGGACTAAACTATGGGGAGAGGTAGATGAAAAAACTTTCTGTTTTTTTTACTTTGAGTCACAAGAGGATTGGCTTTGTTTATCTGTGTATGGGACTATGGTCTGGATTTGTTGGATTGGGTTTAAGGATTTTAATCCGTCTTAATATGATGGATCCCTATCATAATATTGTTAGTACTGAGGTTTATAAATTTGTTATAACAAGTCATGGCATAGTTATGATATTTTTCTTTTTGATGCCTGTTTTAATAGGTGGGTTTGGAAATATTTTACTTCCATTGTTTACTCGGTTAGATGATATGAAGATGCCCCGTGTAAAAGTATTTAGGTTGTGGATTTTGTTACCTTCTTTAGTGAGGCTTTTAATAAGTATGTACATTGGTGCTGGGTTAGGTTGAACCTTTTATCCTCCTTTATCTTCTAAGTATTTTAGCGGTAGGGGTAGTGATTATTTATTAATTTCACTTCACTTAGCTGGGTTATCAAGTATGTTAGGTGCTTTAAATTTTATTATAACTTGTCATTATTATTTTTATTCTGTTAATCCTAATGGGGATGTTGTATATGATTGGGTATTGAGTTCTCCTATCATAGTTTGATCATATTATTTTACGTCCATTTTATTGTTTTTCAGAATTCCTGTACTAGCTGGTGCTATTACTATGCTTTTGTTTGATCGTAAATTTGGTACTTCTTATTTTGATCCTAGTGGTGGAGGAGATCCAATCATGTTTCAACATATGTTTTGGTTTTTTGGTCATCCTGAGGTTTATGTTTTAATATTACCAGCCTTTGGAATAGTGAGACACGTTTGTTGTGAGTTTAGTAATTTAAAAAGGCCTTTAGGTTATGTGGGCATGGTGTTAGCAATGTTTACTATTGTTGTTCTGGGGTTTATAGTTTGAGCTCATCATATGTTTACAGTAGGAATGGATTTCAAGAGTAATACCTTTTTTAGTGCGGTAACTGCTTTGATAGGTATACCAACAGGGGTGAAGGTTATAGCTTGAATTTCTATGATTTCTTCCTGTGGTATCTATCGTTTGGAGCCTGTTTTGTGGTGATTAATTTCTTTCATTGTTTTATTTACTTTAGGAGGAATTACTGGTTTAATCTTATCTTGTGCTAGTGTTGATATTGTGTTGCATGATAGATGGTTTGTTGTTGCTCATTTTCATTATGTACTTTCTTTGGGTTCTTATAGTGGTGTGGTGATTTCAATAATATGGTGATGGCCTGTATTTACCGGGCTTGCCTTGGATAAGGTTTTATTACGGAGTCATTGTATAGTTTCTGTACTTGGTTTTAATATTTGTTTTGCGCCTATGCATTATTTTGGTTTGTGTGGTTTACCACGTCGTGTTTGTGTATATGATTCTATGTTTAATTGAATTTCACAAATAAGTACTGTAGGTAGATTTATTGCTTCATTTAGGGCTTGTTTTTTTATTTATATTATTTGGGAATCACTAGTGGTTCATAATAAGGTTGTAGGATCTTGGCGTAATGTGAGATGTCCTGTAAATCTAATGTATTTCCCATTATTACATCACACAGTTTTACATTGTAATGTTAGTGCTCGAGGGTTTAGTCCTTAGTGAGTCTTATAAAAATAGTATAAGCTAGTATCCCAAGTTTCCACCTTGGGGGTTCCTGTTTAGGGTTTTTATATCTGTATGTTATTTTGTATTGTTTTGTCTTGGTTTGTAGAACCATTGCTAAACCAGAAAAAATAGGTTTAATCGGAGGATTAAAGGTGTTTTTTTTTTTTTTTTTTTTTTTACGCTAATGTTTGGTTTTGGTTTTTCGTCTTATTGGTGGTGGTTTATTTATTTTCTTCTCTTTTTTGTTTATATGATTTTGTCTTGGTTTTTATCATTTTTATATTAGTTTTTTCTTTTGATGCTTGGTTAGGATTGGAACATAGTTTAATGATTAAAATGGTGTTTTTGTAATACATTGATAACTTTTGTTTGTTCCCATTTTTAGAGATTATGGAAAATGTTTTGTTAGATAATAATACCTTTTGCATCATGATTATCAGATAATTTTCATTATTGATTTTTCTGAAATTGTGTGATTTTCATTTTTTTAGTTTAGAACATTTATTTTATGTGTAATAATTGTTTTAAAAAATAGTGAGGATGTGAGAAGTAAGACATACACAGTTATATCCGATTAAGGGCTTTATTTATTTTTGATTACACTTTGAGTTATAAGATTTAGAGTGTGCTTGTATTTTGGCTTTAATTGTATTTAGTTAGGATGAGAAGTGTCTTCAGTTAATCTTATGTGTTATAACATTTTTATTTATTGCTTTAAATCTATTTTATTTCCCCTTGTTATTAATTAATTTTATTATTATTATTGGTTAATTAGTAAGTTTAATTGTTTTCTTTTTTCTTGATTTTATTCTGACTGTTTATCAAAAACATTTCTTCTTTTTATTAAGAGGTAGTCCCTGCTCAATGATAAGTTAAATAGCCGCATTAGCCTGAGTGTGTTAAGGTAGCATAATTGCTAGCCCTCTAATTGGGGGATTGTTTGAAAGGGTTAACAAGAGTATGAGCTTAGAAGAGAGCATTTACTGAAGTTGAATTGTTAGTAAAGATTCTAACATTATTGTTTGGGACGGGAAGACCCTAGGAGGTTTATATAGTTATATTTGGTTGGGACAATTATAAATTTTTTATTTTTGTTAAGATCCTTTTTAAAGAATTCGTTAAAAGTTACCCTAGGGATAACAGAGTAAGAAGTGAGAAGAGTTCAAATCGTTTCATTTAATTGCTACCTCGATGTTGACTTAAGAGAAAGTTCTATGCTGTAGAGGGTGTATTAACAGGTCTGTTCGACCTTTAAATTCTTTCATGAGTTGAGTTAAGACCGATGTAAATCAGGTTGGTTCCTATCTAAAATTGATATAATTTAGTACGAAAGGATTGATTATTGTTTAAATTAACCTATTTTATTCTGGTAGAAGGTAGTGTTTTAGGTAAGACTCTCATAGTTGTAATTTTTGGTTTTTGTTGAGGGATTGAAGTATTTCCCCATCACTAGAGAGGAAAATTTTAACAATTACAGCAATGTATATTTAGTTACTTTAAAGAGATTAAAGCTCAGTGCCAGCATTCGCGGTTAAACTGATTTTTTTGGACTCCCTTATAGCTTTAGTGTGGTTGAGTAATAACGTATTTCTTTTATTTAAATATGTTAAGAAGGTTTTGTAGTTTATTACTTAAATTTTATGTTTTATTTAAGACAGGGATTAGAGACCCCTTTATTAGAAATTTGAGTTTTTTACACTACAGTTTTAACTGAAAGAAATTGTCGGTTAGTTATATTTTTTTGGGGGAGTGTGTGACTTAAAAAGATGATCCACTTAATAATCTACCAGTTTTAGTTTAGTCAGTGTACATCCGGTTATATGTCTTTAACGTTAAGTTTTAGTGCGTAGAATTGTTTAAAATTCAATCCAGGTCAATGTGCTGCTGATAAATTGGTTGTCATTCACTACATTTATTTTAATTTAAGGTTTTTAATAGCTTTTTGTTCAGGACTCAATTGTAATGTTATTTAGTTAATTGACATGAACATGATTTGATTAGTGTACACATTGCCCGTCAACTTCGATGCGAATTGAAGTAAGTCGTAACAAGGTAGCTTTAGGGGAATCTGAAGCTAGTTTAATATGACCAGGAATTTATACAGGTTTAGTTCTTATCCTGTAATGGATTTGATTGTTGTTTATATTTGATGGCTGGGGATATTAATATTTTTTTGAGTTTTTCTTAGTGTTTTGGTTGGTATTTTTTTTAGACCCTTTGTGGGATGTCTTGCTTTAAATCGTTTAGGTTTTGATCGTGTTGAGTACTACTTAATATTAATTTTTAGCTGTTTTATTTTGTTACTGATATTTTTTAATTTAATGATAATGCGTAGTCATAAACCTTCACGTGGTAAGCATTTTGATGGCTTTCGTGGTGTTATTAGTGTGATAGGACGTCAATGGTATTGAGTTTATAGATTTATTGGTGTAGGAGGTTTAAGGGATAGTATGGATTCTTATTATT